GTCTCAAAAGAAATAAAAAACCGGGTTATCAAAAGTGTTATTTTTATAAAAAGAATAATAAAAGAACTTTCAAAAGTAAATCCAATTCTATTATTTGGATTAAGAGAAGTATACGAATCGGGTGAAATTAAAGAAAAAAAAGATTCCATAATAAGCAATCAGATAATTCGTGAATCATTTAGTCAAATTGCATCCCCGAGTTCGGCAAATTCTTCATTGACAGAAAAAAAAATGAAGGATCTGACTGATAGAACAAGTACAATTCGAAATCAAATAGAAAGAATCACAAAAGAGAAAAAAAAAATAACTCCAAAAATAAATATTAGTCCTAACAAAACAAGTTTTAATGCTAAAAGATTCGAAAAGTGGCAAATATTAAAAAAAATAAATGCTCAATTAATTTCTAAATTTCCCCTTTTTTTGAAATTTTTCATTGAAAGAATATACACAGAAATATTTTTATCTATCATTAATATTCCCAAAATGAATACAGAACGTTTTCTTGAATCAACAAAAAAAATTATTGATAAATCCATTTACAATAACGAAAGAAAACAAGAAATAATTGAAAAAAAAAAGAAAAATCCAATTGCCTTTATTTCGAATATAAAAAAATCACTTGATAATGTTCGTAATAGTCAAAAAAATTACTCTATTTTTTATGACTTATCCTACATGTCACAAGCATATGTATTTTACAAATTATCACAAATCAAAGTCAGTAACTCGTATAAATTAAGCTCTATTATTCAATCTCAAGGAATACCTTTTTTTGTTAAGCCTGAAATAAAAGATTCTTTTGAAACACAAGGAATGGTTCATTCGAAATTAGGAGATAAGAAACTTCCGAGTTATGAAATGAATCAATGGAAAAACTGGTTAAGAGCACATTATCAATACGATTTATCTCAGATCAGATGGTCTAGATTAATACCAGAAAAGTGGCGAAATACAGTTCATCAGCGTCGTATAGCTAAAAAATCCAATTTTCGCAAAAGGCATTCATATGAAAAAGACCAATTAATTGGTTCCAAAAAACAAAAACAATTTGAAGTATATTCATTATCTAATCAAAAAGATAATTTTCAAAAATACTATAGATATGATCTTTTATCATATAAATTTCTTAATTATGAAAAGAAAATGGAATGCCTTTCTCGGTTTCAAGGACATAAGAACCAAGAGCTTTCTTATAACACACATAAAGAAAGCCTTTTTGATATGCTGAGAAACATCCTTTATCTAGGAAAGGTCAATATTCTATATATCGAAAAAACGACCGATAGAAAATATTTTGATTGGAATTTTAACTGGAAAATTGTCAATTTTTATCTTAGACAAAAAGTAGATATTGAGGCCTGGATCACGATGGATACCAATAGGAATCAAAATCCTCAAATTCGTATTAATAATTATGAAATAATTCATAAAAAAGATTTTTTTTATCTTATGATTCCAGAAATCAATCTAACAAACTCTCACAAAGTTTTTTTTGATTGGATGGGAATGAATGAAAAAATGCTAAAGCGTCACCTATCGAATCTGGAACTTTGTTTCTTCCCAGAACTTGTGGTACTTTATAATGCATATAAAACGAAACCTTGGTTTATACCAAGAAAATTACTTCTTTTAAATTGGAATAGAAATGAAAATAAAAATAGTAGTGAAAATACAAAGATCAATGAAAAGCAAAAAGGAATACCATCGAATGAAAAGAATCGAAAAAAAAAAGAAAAAGAACCCACAAGTCGAGGAGATCTTGGATCTGTTCTCTCACAACAAAAAGATCTTGAAGAAAATTATGCAAGATCAGACATGAAAAAAGCGCAAAAGAAAAAACAATACAAAAGCAGCACGGAAGCAGAACTAGATTCCTTCCTGAAACGTTTTTTGGTTTTTCAATTGAGATGGAACGATACTTTGAATCAAAGAATTATCAATAATATCAAGGTATATTGTCTCCTGCTTAGACTAATAGATCCAAGAAAAATTACTATCTCTTCGATTCAAACGAGAGAATTTTGTTTGGATATAATGCTGATTCAGAAGAATTTAACTCTTACAGAATTGATCAAAAGGGGAGTATTGATTATAGAACCCATTCGTCTGTCTGGAAAAAACGATAGCCAATTTATTATGTATCAAACCATAGGTATTTCGTTGGTTCATAAGAGTAAACCCCAAACTAATAAAAAATACCAAAAACAAAGATATTTTTCTAAGAATAATTTCGATAAAACTATTTCAGCACATCAAAGAATAACTGGAAATGGAGACAAAAATCATTTTGATTTGCTTGTTCCTGAAAATATTTTATCGTTTAGACGTTGTAGAAAATTGAGAATTCTAAATTGTTTCAATTCAAAGAATCAAAATGGTGGAGATAGAAATCCAGTATTTTGGAATGGAAAGAACGTAAAAAACAGCAGCCAAGTTTCGCATGACAGTAAGCATCTTGAGAAAAAGAAATTAATGAAATTAAAGCTCTTTCTTTGGCCTAATTATCGATTAGAGGATTTAGCTTGTATGAATCGTTATTGGTTTGATACCAATAATGGCAGTCGTTTCAGTATGTTAAGGATACAGATGTATCCACGATTGAAAATTCGTGGATAATACACTTTTTCTATATATCCTATACCCTATATATATAATATAGGGTATATGAAAGTAAGCAAAGACACAGAGCACATGCCTTGTCTCACATTTCATTCTAATATCCAATATGAATATCCAATATGAAATGAATAATGGCTCAATTAGATCTCGAAATGAATCAACAAAACCTTCTTCGTTTTAAGTCGAAATTATTCGATGGGAAAATGTACCAATCCTTTTCTATCCCTATCTAAATCCAATTTCAAATTGAATTGATTAATTTGAATTCAGAAAATTGGAAGTTCATAAATAAATTGGGATTGGATTATTGTATATATCACAGTCAAATTAATGGCATTATTATTACTGATCGGTAAAATCCATATCTGTAAAAAGGGAAAGGGGTTTTTTTATGGTAAAAAATTCATTCATTTCGGTTATGTCTCAAAAAGAAAACGAAGAAAACAGGGGGTCTGTTGAATTTCAAGTATTCAGTTTCACGACTAAGATAAGGAAACTTACTTCACATTTGGAATTGCACAAAAAAGACTCTTCATCTCAGAGAGGTTTGCGGAAAATTTTGGGAAAACGTCAACGGCTGCTGGCCTATTTGTCAAAAAAAAATAGAGAACGCTATAAAGAATTAATTGGTGAGTTGAATATTCGAGAGATAAAAACTCGTTAATTTGAAGCGTGATACCATTTGAGCTTAGTCGTTTAAATTTTGATGAACTTCTTTTTACTTTCAGCAATGCATGGGAAGAATGACTCGGGAAAAAACTTATGATTGCACCAACTACAAGAAAAGACCTCATGATAGTCAATATGGGCCCTCACCACCCATCAATGCATGGTGTTCTTCGACTGATCGTTACTCTCGATGGTGAAGATGTTATTGAATGTGAACCAATATTGGGTTATTTACATAGAGGCATGGAGAAAATTGCGGAAAATCGAACAATTATACAATATTTGCCTTATGTAACACGTTGGGATTATTTAGCTACTATGTTCACAGAAGCAATAACCGTAAATGGACCCGAACAGCTAGGTAATATTCAAGTACCTAAAAGGGCTAGCTATATCAGAGCAATTATGTTGGAGTTGAGTCGGATCGCTTCCCATTTGTTATGGCTTGGCCCTTTTATGGCAGATATTGGTGCACAGACCCCTTTCTTCTATATTTTTCGAGAACGAGAATTGATATATGACCTATTCGAAGCTGCTACCGGTATGCGCATGATGCATAACTATTTTCGTATCGGAGGAGTAGCTGCTGATCTACCTCATGGCTGGATAGATAAATGTTTGGATTTTTGCGATTATTTTTTAACCGGGGTTGCTGAATATGAAAAGCTTATTACACGGAATCCTATTTTTTTAGAACGAGTTGAAGGCGTAGGCATTATTGGCGCCGAAGAAGCACTAAATTGGGGTTTATCAGGACCAATGCTACGAGCTTCCGGAATACAATGGGATCTTCGTAAAGTCGATCGTTATGAGTGTTACGACGAATTTGATTGGGAGATTCAATGGCAAAAGGAAGGGGATTCATTAGCTCGGTATTTAGTACGAATCAGTGAAATGACAGAATCCATAAAAATAATCCAACAGGCTCTGGAAGGAATTCCAGGGGGACCCTATGAGAATTTAGAAATCCGACGCTTTGATAGAATAAAAGATCCTGAATGGAATGATAATGATTTTGACTATCGATTTATTAGTAAAAAACCTTCTCCAACTTTTGAATTGTCCAAGCAAGAACTTTATGTAAGAGTCGAAGCGCCAAAAGGAGAATTGGGAATTTTTCTGATAGGAGATCAGAGTGTTTTTCCTTGGAGATGGAAAATTCGACCACCGGGTTTTATCAACTTGCAAATTCTTCCTCAGTTAGTTAAAAGAATGAAATTGGCTGATATTATGACGATACTAGGTAGCATAGATATCATTATGGGAGAAGTTGATCGTTGAAATGATAATTGATACAACAAAAATACAAGCTATCAATTCTTTTTCCAGATTGGAATCCTTAAAAGAAATCTACGGGATCGTATGGATGTTTGTCCCTATTTTCACTCTTGTATTAGGAATCACACTAGGTGTACTAGTAATTGTTTGGTTAGAAAGAGAAATATCTGCAGGGATACAACAACGTATTGGACCCGAATATGCCGGGCCTTTGGGAATTCTTCAAGCTCTAGCAGACGGTACAAAACTACTTTTCAAAGAGAATCTTCTTCCATCTAGAGGAGATACTCGTTTATTCAGTATCGGGCCATCCATAGCAGTCATATCCATTTTACTAAGTTATTCAGTAATTCCTTTTAGCTATCGCCTTATTCTAGCCGACCTTAGTATTGGTGTTTTTTTATGGATCGCTGTTTCAAGTCTTGCTCCCATTGGACTTCTTATGTCAGGATATGGATCAAATAATAAATATTCCTTTTTAGGTGGATTAAGGGCTGCTGCTCAATCAATTAGTTATGAAATACCATTAACTCTATGTGTATTATCAATATCTCTACGTGTGATTCGGTGAGACATAAAATTTCCCCTATTTCTTTTCTTTCTAGCAAGAAAGTTAAATGTGTTGAATATCAATTTTTGATTTTTGTATTCATCATTGGGGTTGATTAATTAAACCGGATAGTTATATGAGTGAAATAAAACGGCTTCCAAATTTGCTGTTAAAAGAATTCAATCTCATTTCGTATGTACAAGAATTAAGTCAAAGTAAATATAAGCAGTCAAGACTGTCTACCCCAAGATTGGTTGATTAGTCATCACGGCTTGAAGCGGGTTCAAAAGATCAACTATATGGGGTTTTTACTATCTATTCCATAGATGTATTACCCTCATAGGAGATTCAAAAAAATGAGTGTATGGTTAGGAAGACCAAGATACACAAAGGATTAGTAATGGAGATTCTGTAAATTATCCAACAGGATATTTCTTTATAGAAAAGCAATTAGAATTGGGGCTTTAAGTTGGTAGAAATTATTAAGAAGTACTCCCCACGATTTCGATCCAGAGTATGTTCCTATCCACCGATTAAGTAAATAACTATCAAGAACGAAGAAATCTTTTACTTTGGCTAATGTCCCCTTTTTCTGAGAAAGGAGAGTAGGAACGAAATAAAAAGACTAGAATTGCAAAAAGAGATATTTTTTTTTTATTCATAACTATTTCAATTTTATTTCTATAAAGAAAATTATTGTTATGTAATGCAATATCTAATTTTTTTTCGTAATCGAAAATGATAGGTTGAAATATCTATGGGATATTCCTCTAAAAAGTTTTTTTTATTCAAGGATAAAGTTATTAATCAACAAAGAAAAATGAAAATTCTTAAAAGACGAGATCAATTCAGAAGCACTTTTTTATTAGAAATCTAGCAGACAGAATTCCATTGGTTCTAGGTCTTAGGATAAGAGTTTGACTCTCTATCGATCCTACAAACACATCAAGATAAATAATTTTGAAAGGTCCTTAGATTTATTTGTGACCTATGAGGAGCCGTATGAGGTGAAAATCTCATGTACGGTTCTGTAATAGCGACGGGAACAGTGATGTTATCATCGACTATGATTATCTAACAGTTTAAGTACAGTTGATATAGTTGAAGCGCAGTCAAAATATGGTTTTTGGGGATGGAATTTGTGGCGTCAACCTATAGGGTTTATCATTTTTCTAATTTCTTCTCTAGCCGAGTGTGAGAGATTGCCTTTTGATTTACCAGAAGCAGAAGAAGAATTAGTAGCAGGTTATCAAACCGAATATTCAGGTATAAAATTTGGTTTATTTTATGTTGCTTCGTATCTAAATCTACTAGTTTCTTCATTATTTGTAACAGTTCTTTACTTGGGAGGTTGGAATCTTTCTATTCCATACATATTCGTTCCTGAGCTTTTTAAAAGAAGTAACATTTTTGGAACAATAATAGGTATCTTTATTACATTAGCTAAAACTTATTTGTTCTTGTTCATTTCTATTGCAACAAGATGGACTTTACCGAGACTGAGAATGGACCAACTATTAAACCTTGGGTGGAAATTTCTTTTACCTATTTCTTTAGGTAATCTATTATTAACAACTTCGTCCCAACTTCTTTCACTGTAAAGGAATAGAATATTCCATCGTCACAACTTGTCTCAAACAAGAGAAAGAAACAAGTCTAAAATTATTTATTATTTATAGATATTCAGATATGTTCCCTATGTTAACTCAGTTCTTGAACTCTGGTCAACAAACAATACGAGCTGCCAGGTATATTGGTCAAGGTTTCATGATTACCTTGTCCCACGCGAATCGTTTACCTGTAACTATTCAATACCCCTACGAAAAATTGATCACATCGGAACGTTTCCGAGGCCGAATCCACTTTGAATTTGATAAATGCATTGCTTGTGAAGTATGTGTTCGTGTATGTCCTATAGATCTACCCGTTGTTGATTGGAAATTGGAAACGGATATTCGAAAGAAACGATTACTTAATTACAGTATTGATTTTGGAATCTGTATATTTTGTGGTAATTGCGTTGAGTATTGTCCAACAAATTGTTTATCAATGACTGAAGAATATGAACTTTCTACTTATGATCGTCACGAATTGAATTATAATCAAATTGCTTTAGGTCGGTTACCGGTGTCAATAATTGACGATTACACAATTCGAACAATTTCTTCGAATTTACCTCAAATAAAAAATGCATACAACCCTTGATTCAAAAAACATTTCAAAATCCAAACAGCTTTTGGATCGAAAGGAATGAGGTTTTTGTTTGCGCAATACAAATGAACGATTGGTTAGCAAAAATCGTGGCTTAATTTGGATTGAAAATCTATTTATATTCGAATAATGATTTCAAAATATCTAGTTTGAACCTCTGCTTTCGAGAATAAGAGTAGCCCAATAACTGTATCTACATCAATCCACACTACCCCATTTAAGAAGTATCCTAAAAAATAGGATAACTTCTTTTTCCTGGTCAGGTCAACAAAGGCATGAAATATTTCGATTTATTTTTTCTATAAAATCAAATGGATTTACCTGGACCAATACATGATTTTCTTTTAGTCTTTCTGGGATTGGGTCTTATATTAGGCAGTCTGGCAGTAGTATTACTTCCGAATCCAATTTATTCGGCCTTTTCATTGGGATTGGTTCTTTTTTGTATATCCTTATTTTATATTATCTCGAATTCTTATTTTGTAGCTGCTGCGCAGCTCCTTATTTATGTAGGAGCTATAAATGTTTTAATCATTTTTGCTGTGATGTTCATGAATGGTTCAGAATATTACAAAGATTTTCATCTTTGGACCGTTGGGGATGGAGTTACTTCACTGATTTGTACAAGTCTTTTTATTTCATTAATTACTACTATTCCGGATACGTCCTGGTATGGGATCATTTGGACTACAAAATCAAATCAGATTCTAGAGCAAGATTTGATAAGTAATAGTCAACAAATTGGAATTCATTTATCAACAGATTTTTTTCTTCCATTTGAACTCATTTCAATAATTCTTTTAGTCGCTTTAATAGGTGCAATTTCTATAGCTCGTCAATAATCAATCTTTAAAATGAGTAATTCAAATAGAATCAACGGAAAAGGAATGTTCTAATATAATTTGATTTGAATTCGTGTCTAAAATAGAATAGAAATGCTTTAGTTTTATATCGATCTATTACCAATATATTCCGTTGTTTTGTTCCATTCTTGTTAGAATCGAATCGATTGAATTATTGTTCGGATTGAAATGAATCAAGATTGATAAGGAGTTGGTTAATGATGCTTGAACATATACTTGTTTTGAGTGCCTATTTATTTTCTATTGGTATCTATGGGTTGATCACAAGTCGAAATATGGTTAGAGCCCTTATGTGTCTTGAACTCATATTAAATTCAGTTAATATAAATTTTGTAACATTTTCTGATATTTTTGATAATCGTCAATTAAGAGGCGACATTTTCTCAATTTTTGTTATAGCTATTGCAGCCGCTGAAGCAGCTATTGGATTGGCTATTGTTTCATCAATTTATCGTAACAGAAAATCAACTCGTATTAACCAATCCAATTTGTTGAATAAATAGTATTAATCATATAAATGCTAGAATATTCATAAATTGATTCAAATTGTCAGGTTTGATACGGGGGGTAAGGTTTGTGGCTGCAAAAACATAAGAAATCAAAGTATTTTGGCCCTCGCTCATAAACCAATTTGGAAGTAGATTGATTCTGACCACTCATTGATTCGTCTGGTATCTAAATATAGGATTCATTTATAAGTTAGTTTACTAGACCGAAAATTTATGACGTTCAAAAATGTATAGTTCCAATGTCACATTCAGTAAAGATTTATGATACATGTATAGGATGTACTCAATGTGTCCGAGCGTGCCCCACCGATGTATTAGAAATGATACCCTGGGACGGATGTAAAGCTAAACAAATAGCTTCTGCTCCAAGGACCGAGGACTGTGTTGGTTGTAAGAGATGTGAATCCGCCTGTCCAACGGATTTCTTGAGTGTTCGGGTTTATTTATGGTCTGAAACAACTCGCAGTATGGGTCTAGGTTATTGATACGTTCCATAAAACTCTACTTGAATCCATTTTTTTTTTACCGACAAAACCCGTGCTCAAAATAAAATTAAAGTATTTTGAGCACGGGTTTTTCTGGCCCAAGTGTATCTTGTCTTTACCATGAATCATTTTCCTTTCTTAACAATAATTGTAGTTTTGCCAATATTTGCGGGTTCCCTAATTTTTTTTCTTCCACATAGAGGAAATAGAGTAATTAGGTGGTATACTATATGTATATGTGTCTTAGAACTTCTTCTAATAACTTATGCATTCTGTTATCATTTCCAATCGGATGATCCATTAATCCAACTTGTGGAGGATTATAAATGGATCGATTTTTTTGAGTTCCATTGGAGATTAGGAATAGATGGACTCTCTATAGGACCCATTTTACTCACGGGATTCATCACTACTTTAGCTACTTTAGCGGCTTGGCCAGTTACTCGAGATTCTCGATTATTTCATTTCCTGATGTTAGCAATGTACAGTGGGCAAATAGGATTATTTTCTTCTCGGGACCTTTTACTTTTTTTCCTCATGTGGGAGTTAGAATTAATTCCCGTTTATCTACTTGTATCCATGTGGGGAGGAAAAAAACGTCTGTACTCGGCTACAAAATTTATTTTGTACACGGCGGGGGGTTCTGTTTTTCTTTTAATGGGGGTTCTGGGTATTGGTTTATATGGTTCTACTGAACCAACATTAAATTTTGAAATATTAGCCAATCAGTCCTATCCTCTGGCCTTGGAAATAATATTATATATTGGATTTTTTATTGCTTTTGCTGTCAAATTGCCAATCATACCCCTACATACA